TGATAATATATTAGAATATTTAGTGCCGGATTACTTTTCGTAAATTTTTAATAGAGGCTTTCAGGCCAATTGGCGGATGCATAAATAAAGATTAGTGCACATATATATATATATATATATATATAATGTGGATGCCAATTTATACCTCAACTTGTTGGCCCGCGCGTTCTTGAGTCCTCCTTGGTTTAGGGGTTTGACAAGGATAACAGGATTCGCTGAGCGTAGGGGGGTAGGGGGGTTTGTCGCGCAAAAACCAAAAAAGGGGGCACTATATAAGGATAAGCTGAACAAGAGATGAATATGTTATGCACTTGACTTAAAAATATGTGGTTCTTAAGGTTATGTCTTACAATAATTAATATTTATTATCACATACAAGGAAAATGTTCTACCTTGAATAACATTTGAGCCTGCACTCTGAGATGCCAAATGAAATGAAAAAAGGAAAAAATACGTTATGCATATAAGAGAACGCTCGGCTTGGTGGGTAACGAGACATATGTACTACACCATTAATCAAATGCCAGTATAATTATCTTAGGGTGGAATACTACAATTATATGTTCCTGAAATAGGAACCAGATGCCAGTAATAATTCACAGTGTGCAACCCCCACAGTTATTGTCCCTGATTCTATCATGCATGATATACCTTTATATAAATTAGTTGGTGGTCTCTTACTACATTAATATGGTTAGTTGGGATTTTAGTTGTTTATTTCAAGGAAAAATTTGGGGACAAATTTTTATGGAATTAATATATTACTCAATTTAAAATAAAATTATTTGTGAGTTTTAATATTATGCTTATGCATACCTTAATATTTAGTACCTGCTTTATGGTTAAGATAATAAGATGGTGATAATACATATATGTACTAATACATTAATGTAATATTATGCATATTATGTACTAAACCATAAGGGGTGGTTACCCCAGAAAATAGTTTAGTTTAGAATTCTGGCTTTGGGAGCCAGTGGTGAGAGTTAAAATCTCTCTTTTCTGGGCGCTAGGGAGGAATTTAACCTCCGATCTTCGGATTACAAGACCGATGCTTTTAGACTAAGCTACTAGGGCAAGCTCATTCTAGTGCTTTATTTTCCAATCACCCTGCTAGTGGGATAAAGACAAGGAATAATGCAAAGTATAATACAGACGCGATTTGTCCGATGATAATAAAAGGGTGTTCTACTGGTATTCCTCCAATTCACGTTAGGATAATCATGTCTGCAACCAGAGTTCAAAATAGGAATTGGGTGATTGGGCGGAATGTTAATCCTCGTTGCTTTGAGGTGTGCAGTAGTGGTACCACCATTAATACCAGAATAGAGAATAGTAGTGCAAGGACACCTCCGAGTTTGTTAGGGATTGACCGCAGGATGGCGTAGGCAAACAGGAAGTATCACTCCGGTTTAATATGTGGTGGAGTGACCAGGGGGTTAGCGGGGGTGAAGTTTTCTGGGTCTCCTAGCAGGTTGGGGGAAAATAATGCTAGTAGCGTAAGGGCTAGGAGTATTACTACAAACCCAAGTAAGTCCTTGTACGTGAAGTATGGGTGAAAAGAGATTTTATCTGCGTCTGAGTTTAACCCAATTGGATTATTTGATCCTGTTTCGTGAAGAAATAGGAGATGCAGGACGGTTGCGGCGGCAATGACAAATGGTAGCAGGAAGTGGAATGCAAAGAATCGCGTTAGTGTAGCATTATCTACCGAGAACCCGCCTCAAATTCATTGAACTAGTATGTCGCCCATGTACGGCACGGCGGATAGGAGATTTGTAATCACTGTGGCCCCTCAGAAAGATATTTGACCTCATGGGAGGACGTAGCCGACAAAGGCCGTCATTATAACTAATAGCAGGAGAATCACGCCAATGTTTCAGGTTTCTTTGTAGAGGTAAGATCCATAGTATAGGCCTCGGGCAATGTGCATATAAATGCAGATAAAGAAGAATGATGCTCCGTTAGCGTGAACGTTGCGAATTAGTCAGCCGTAATTCACGTCTCGGCAGATATGAGTAACTGATGAGAATGCGGTGGAAATATCCGAAGTGTAATGCATGGCCAGGAATAGGCCGGTTAGGATTTGAGTAGCTAAGCATAACCCTAGAAGGGATCCAAAGTTTCATCATACTGAAATGTTGGATGGTGCTGGTAGGTCAACCAGTGCGTCGTTAGCGATTTTGATGAGGGGATGTGTTTTTCGTAGGCTTGCCATAATGGTTCTTGTAGTTGAATAACAACGGTGGTTCTTCAAGTCATTGGTCTCGGTTAAAGTCTGAGCAAGAATTATGACCTATTTCATGTTTCTGTTATTAATAGCTTTGGTTGTGGGCTTAGTTGCTGTTGCTTCTAATCCCACGCCTTATTTCGCCGCGCTTGGTTTAGTGGTCGCGGCCGGGGTCGGGTGCGGAGTTTTGGTTGGCCATGGGGGTTCTTTTCTATCATTAGTTCTCTTTTTAATTTATCTAGGGGGGATGCTAGTAGTTTTTGCCTATTCGGCAGCTTTAGCTGCTGAGCCCTTTCCGGAAGCTTGGGGTAGTCGGTCTGTGCTGGGTTATGTCTTAGTATATCTACTTGGGGTTGGTCTAGCAGCGGGGGCGTTTTGAGGGGGTTGATATGAAGGCTCATGGGTAGTTGTGGATGGGTTAAAAGAATTTTCTATTTTGCGTGGCGATATTAGTGGCGTAGCTGCAATGTACTCGTCTGGCGGGGCCATGTTGGTTATTTGTGCCTGGGTATTGCTTTTAACCCTACTTGTTGTGCTAGAGCTTACTCGTGGTTTAAGCCGCGGGACTCTTCGTGCAGTTTAAAGTAGGGCGGGGATAATGGCTAATACTAGAGTGAGGAGGAAGATGGTTAAGTATGTTTTGATTATTCCTCGTGAGATATCATTTGTGATCTTTGCCATGGTTGTTTGTGTTAGTGCCAGGCCTTTTGGCCCAAGGGCTTCGAGTCATGTTTTGTCGAGCTGGGTGGCGGCTGATTGTCCTAGGGTAAGTTTGAGTTTTGGAAGGAGCCGGTGAGTAATTGCAGGGAAGAACCCCAGCATATTTGAGAAGTGGTGTGTAGGGATTATAGGGGTAATTTTCACTTGTTTGCTTGTCATGTTGGCTAGTTCTATAGCTACTAGTAGGCCTACAATTGTTACCAGGAGGGCTGCCATTTTTAGGGTGGTTGGCATTGTCATAATTGGTGTTTTCATTGGCGGAAAGTTCTGTGTAATGATAAGTCCCGCGACGATGCTTCCTCAGGCAAGCCGTTTAATTGAGTTAATCACCAGTGGATTATTCTCATTAATTGGGGGTAGGGATAGGAATCGTGGGGTTCCTATGACTACAAAGTATACCAGTCGGAAGCTATATACCGCGGTAAATGATGTGGCGACTAGCGTTAGGGTTAGGGCTCAGGCGTTTAGATAAGAGGTGTTTAGGGCTTCAATAATTGCGTCCTTTGAGAAGAATCCCGCCAGGAATGGGGTCCCCGTTAGGGCTAGGCTACCAATTGTAAAGTAGGTTGAGGTGGCGGGTATAATATTAAATAGGCCCCCTATCTTTCGGATGTCCTGCTCGTCGTTTAAGCTGTGGATAATTGACCCCGAGCAGAGGAATAGTATGGCCTTGAAAAAGGCGTGGGTGCAGATGTGGAGGAATGCTAGTTGTGGTTGGTTTAATCCAATCGTAACCATCATTAGGCCTAATTGACTTGATGTTGAGAAAGCTACAATTTTCTTGATATCATTTTGGGTTAGGGCGCAGGTGGCTGTAAATAGGGAGGTTAGTGCTCCAAGGCAAAGACAGGTTGTTAGGACTAGTTGGTTGTTCTCCATGAGGGGATGAAGGCGAATTAATAGGAAGATTCCTGCTACAACTATAGTGCTTGAGTGGAGTAGGGCGGATACTGGCGTAGGGCCCTCTATGGCGGACGGGAGTCAGGGGTGTAGGCCAAATTGGGCTGACTTTCCTGTTGCCGCCAAAGCAAGTCCTATTAAAGGGACTGTTATGTCAAAGTTTTTTGACAAGGTGAAAATTTGTTGAATTTCCCAGGAGTTGAGGTTTATTGCGAGCCAGGCCATGGTTATAATTAATCCAATATCCCCTACCCGGTTGTAGATGACGGCTTGGAGGGCCGCCGTGTTGGCGTCTGCCCGCCCGTGTCACCACCCGATGAGTAAAAAGGATATGATTCCCACTCCTTCTCAGCCAATAAATAATTGAAATATATTATTAGCTGTAACTAAAATAATTATAGCTACTAAGAATGTGAGTAGGTATTTAAAGAATCGGTCAATGTTGGGGTCGGAGTGCATATATCATAGTGCAAATTCTAGAATTGATCAGGTAACGTATAGGGCAATGGGGACGAAGATGAGGGAGTAATGGTCGAATTTGAAGCTGATATTTACGTCAAACGTTTGGGTATTTATTCACTGTCAATTTGTAATGATGCCCTCTGTTTTTAGATTAAGGAAGATCATAAGTGGTAAAAGGCTAATAAAGAATGCGGAGCTAACGGCAGTTTTGGTTGTTTCTGCCATGTTCGACCCTTGTTGGTTGGGGTTTAGCGTGGTGAGTAGGGGGTAGGCTAAGATTAGGAAGATCAGGAGGAGTGATGAGTGTATAATTAGTGTCATTTTAGCTTCCACTTGGATTTGCACCAAGAGTTTTTGGTTCCTAAGACCAACGGATGAACTGTTATCCTTTGAAAGCGCAAGGAAGCCGCGGATTTTAACCTCGGGGTGTAAGGATTAGCAGTGCTTACTATTTCAGTTCCTCCTTGGTGAGTAAGGGGGTTCTAGCCCCTATCTTTAGAATCACAATCTAATATCTTGATTAAACTATACTTACAATAGCATCACCCTCACATGAGTTCTGGTTTTGTTATTAGTAGGAGGATGGGAATTAGGTGTAAGGTCATTAGCAGGTGTTCTCGGGTGTGAAATGGTTGAAGCCCCGTGATGTGATTTGGTGTCGGGCCTCGCTGTGACATGAGGAATATGTATAAGGAATAGCCAGCTGTAATCAACGTTCCTAGTCCGGTAAGTAGGATTGTTCATGGGGATCAGCTGAATAATGTTGTGATGATCATGAGTTCCCCTATTAAGTTAGGTAGTGGTGGGAGTGCGAGGTTGGCTAGGTTGGCGATGAATCATCATACCGCGGTTAGTGGGAAAATCACTTGTAGTCCTCGGGCAAGGACTATTGTTCGACTATGGGTTCGCTCGTATGCTGTATTGGCTAGGCAGAATAATGCTGAGGATGCTAGCCCATGGGCAATTATTAAAATGATTGCTCCTGAGAATCCCCATGGGGTTTGGATTAGGATCCCCCCTGCCACCAGTCCTATATGACTTACAGATGAGTAGGCAATTAGTGATTTTAGGTCTGTTTGTCGAAGGCAGATTGATCCGGTTATAATAATGCCTCAGAGGGCCAAGATGATGAACGGGTAAGCTAGTTCTTTTGATAGGGGGTTCAGCATTACTATCATGCGTATTATCCCGTATCCGCCAAGCTTTAGCAGAACCGCTGCTAGTACTATAGATCCTGCTACGGGGGCCTCTACGTGCGCTTTTGGTAATCACAGATGAACGCCGTATAATGGTATTTTAACTAAAAATGCGACTAGGCAGCTGGCCCATCAGATTATGTGACCTCAGGAGTTGAGTTGTAAGGGTTGCGAGTATTGGAGTACTAATATTGATAATGTCCCGGTAGATTGTTGAAGGAGAAGTAGGGCGACCAGAAGTGGAAGGGACCCCGCAAGCGTATAGAATAGGAAGTAGGTTCCCGCATTAAGTCGTTCGGTTTGGTTTCCTCATCGGGTGATAATAATAAGGGTTGGAATAAGGGTGGCTTCAAACATAATATAAAATATAATGATCTCTGCGGCGCCGAATGCTATAATTAAGAAAGTTTGCAGTGAGGCAAGGAGTATAATGTATGAGCGCTGTCGGCTGATTGGTTCGGGGTTGATGTGATTTTGGCTGGCCAGGATCATGAGTGGAAGCAACCAGCATGTTAATACCAGAAGGGGGGTTGATAGTGGGTCCGTGGCCATGAATATGTTGGAGGAGGCCCATCCGGTCTCGGATGTTCATTTTAGTCATGTTAGACTGATGAGGGCGATCAGGAGGCTATGTGCGGTTGTGGTTGTTCATAGCCATTTAGGGGAAGTAAGTCAAATTGTTGGAAATAGCATAACTGTGGGGATTAATACTTTTAGCATTGTAGAAGGTTAAGGTTTTGTAGACGGTCGGTGCCGTGGGTACGGGCGGTAGCAACTAGTAGTGCCAGACCGGTGCTTGCTTCACAAGCAGAGAAGGCCAAGAGCAATATGGGGGCTGTTGAGAATCCTGTGGATTCGAACTGTAGTGCTCATAAGGCCAGTGCAATAAATAGGGATAATATTATTCCTTCCAAGCATAGGAGTGCGGAGAGTAGGTGGGTTCGGTGGAATGCTAGTCCCATTATACCTAAAATAAATGCTGAGCTAAAGCTGAAGTGTACGGGTGTCATGAGGGGGTCGTGGAATTAAACCACGATTTTCTGAGCCGAAATCAGAGGTCTTATTTTGGACTAACCCCCTATTCTGCTCATTCTAAGCCGCCTTGAGTTCATTCGTAGATTAGTCCTAGGGTCAGTAGAATTAAGACTGTTGTGGCTCAGAAGAATGTTCCGGTGGGGTTGTGGAGTTGGTCTCCTCATGGTAGTGGGAGGAGGAGGGCAATTTCTAGGTCAAAGAGGAGAAACAGGATTGCTACTAGGAAGAAGCGTAGGGAAAATGGTAGGCGGGCGGACCCTAATGGGTCAAATCCGCATTCGTATGGTGATAATTTTTCTGCATCGGGGTTTATTTGTGGTAATCAAAAAGACACGATTGCTAGAATTAAGGATAGGGCTATTGTAATAATTAAGATGGTTATAATCAGATTCATTATCTTTCCTTGGGGTTTAACCAAGACCGTGTGATTGGAAGTCACTTGTACTAACTTTGATACTAGAAAGATTATGAGCCTCATCAATAGATAGACACGTAGAGGAATAGTCACACTACGTCGACGAAGTGTCAGTATCAGGCAGCGGCTTCAAAGCCAAAATGGTGTTCAGATGTAAAGTGGTATTGGATTTGACGTAGAAGACATACTGCTAAGAAGGTAGATCCAATAATGACGTGTAGTCCATGGAATCCTGTGGCCACGAAGAATGTTGAGCCGTAGACTCCGTCTGCGATTGTGAAGGGTGCTTCATAATATTCTATGGCTTGGAGTGCAGTAAAATAGAATCCTAGTAGAATAGTTAATGTTAAAGATTGAATGGCTTGTTTTCGTTCTCCTTCTATAATGCTGTGGTGGGCTCATGTTACTGTAACCCCCGATGCTAGGAGTACGGCTGTGTTGAGGAGTGGTACTTCAAAGGGGTCTAGTGGGGTAATTCCTGTGGGAGGTCAGCACCCTCCCAGCTCTGGTGTTGGTGCTAAGCTTGAGTGGTAAAAGGCTCAAAAGAACCCGAGGAAAAAGAATACTTCGGAGGTGATAAATAGAATTATTCCGTACCGTAACCCTTTTTGTACTGGGGGTGTATGGTGGCCTTGGAAGGTCCCTTCTCGGATAATATCACGTCATCATTGGTATATGGTGAGGAGTAGGAGAATTATTCCTAAAGTTATAAGTGTTGTTGAGTGAAAGTGGAATCAGATTGCTAAACCGGATGTTATTAGTAGGGCAGCGATAGCTCCGGTTAGTGGTCATGGGCTTGGGTCAACTATATGATAGGCATGTGCTTGGTGGGCCATTAGACGTTTTCTTGTAAATAAAGGCTTAGAAGAAGTACAAATACATAGGCTTGGATTATTGCTACTGCAACTTCTAATAATGTGAGTAGAAAGAGTACGGCAGCAGTTAAGATTGCTACTGTTGGCATTATTGGTAGAAGAACAAATACGGCTGTGGCGATGAGTTGAATTAACAGGTGGCCCGCGGTTAGGTTGGCTGTGAGTCGAACTCCTAGGGCCAGTGGTCGGATAAATAGGCTAATTGTTTCGATAATAATTAGTACAGGGATTAGTGGAATGGGAGTACCCTCTGGTAGGAGGTGTCCCAGGGCGACCGTTGGTTGATTTCGTATCCCGATAATTACTGTAGCGAGTCATAGTGGGACGGCAAATCCTATGTTGAGTGATAATTGTGTCGTAGGTGTAAAGGTGTATGGGAGTAGGCCTAACATGTTAGTTGTAATTAAGAAGATTATTAATGAGGCTAGTAGTAGTGCTCACTTATGTCCTTCTACATTCAGTGGCAGTATTAGTTGGTTTGTGAATCGATTAATAAATCATCCTTGAATTGTAATAAGTCGGTTATTAATTCATCGAGATGAGGGGGTTGGGTAGAGTACTCAGGGGAGTGCAATTGCGATCGCAATTAATGGAATTCCCAGGTATGACGGGCTTGCAAATTGGTCAAAGAAGCTTACTATCATGGTCAGTCTCAGGATTCAGTTTTGTGTTTTTCAGCACTTACTGGGGTTGGTTCATTTGGTGAAATATGGTTTAAGATTTTAGTTGGAATAATAGTTAAGAAAATTAATCAGGAAAACACTAAAATTGCGAATCAAGGGCCGGGGGTTAATTGTGGCATTTCACTAGAGGTGGTTAGGAATCACCAATCTTTGGCTTAAAAGGCCAATGCTTTGTCCAATATTTAGCTTCCTAGCGAGGCGTCTTCTAGTATTAGTGAAGATCAGTTTTCAAAGTGTTCTAGCGGGACTGCTTCAACTACGATAGGTATAAAGCTGTGGTTGGCCCCGCAGATTTCAGAGCACTGTCCATAAAATACTCCTGGGCGGGAGGCGATAAAAGCGGTTTGATTAAGTCGTCCTGGGACTGCGTCCATTTTTACACCTAGGGACGGAACGGCTCAGGAGTGTAGTACGTCTTCAGCGGACACTAAAACACGAATTGGGGATTCTATTGGGACAACTATTCGGTGGTCTGTTTCTAGAAGTCGGAATTGCCCCGGGGTAAGGTCTTGGGTTGGTACTATATAAGAGTCAAAGCCCAGATTTTCATAATCCGTATACTCGTAGCTTCAGTATCATTGGTGTCCTATCGCTTTAATTGTTAGGTGGGGGTCATTAATTTCGTCTATAAGGTAGAGAATGCGTAGGGAGGGTAAGGCAATTAGTACTAAAATAACAGCTGGTAGAATAGTTCATACAATTTCGATTTCTTGAGAGTCTAAAATGTATTTGTTAGTAAGCTTGGTGGATACCATCGCAACAATAATATATAATACTAAGGTGCTAATTAGGAATACAATTATTAATGCATGGTCGTGGAAGTGAAGAAGTTCTTCTATAACGGGTGATGCCGCGTCTTGGAATCCTAGTTGTGTTGGATGTGCCATTAAGCTTTGGATTTAAGACATGCAGGGATTTAACCTACAATTTCGCCTTGACAAGGCGATGTAATTTACATTTTACTAATGTCTTTAGAAGAAAGTGACAGAGTGGTTACGTGGCTGGCTTGAAACCAGCATATGGGGGTTCAATTCCTCCCTTTCTCGTTAATTTGATTGAATTTGAACAAATGCTGGCTCCTCGTACGTGTGATAAGGAGGGGGGCAGCCATGAAGTCATTCTACGTTTGTTATTGTTAGTTCTACAGATAGTACTTCTCGTTTGGCGGCAAAGGCTTCTCATAGGATAAATAGGAACATAATAACCGCTACTAGAGAAATTAATGATCCGATGGATGACACTGTATTTCACAGGGCATATGCATCTGGGTAATCAGAATACCGTCGTGGCATACCCGCTAATCCAAGGAAATGTTGTGGGAAGAACGTAAGATTAACTCCAATAAACATAACACCGAAGTGAATTTTTGTTCAAGTGCTGTGAAGGGTATATCCGGTTAGCAGGGGGAATCAGTGCACAAAGGCTGCTATAATGGCAAATACAGCACCCATCGATAGTACGTAATGGAAGTGTGCAACCACATAGTAAGTGTCATGAAGGACAATATCAAGTGATGAATTAGATAGGACAATTCCTGTTAGTCCACCAACTGTAAATAGGAAAATGAACCCGAGGGCCCATAGTAGGGGTGTTTCTCATTTGATTGATCCCCCATGGAGTGTGGCCAGTCAGCTAAATACTTTTACACCTGTTGGGATCGCGATAATTATTGTTGCAGATGTAAAGTATGCACGAGTGTCTACGTCTATTCCAACAGTAAACATGTGGTGGGCTCACACAATAAATCCTAGAAGGCCAATGGCTATTATAGCTCAGACTATTCCCATATACCCAAATGGTTCTTTTTTGCCTGAGTAGTAGGCTACAACGTGAGAAATAATTCCAAATCCTGGAAGGATAAGAATATAAACTTCGGGGTGTCCAAAGAATCAGAATAAGTGTTGGTAAAGGATTGGGTCCCCTCCTCCTGCCGGGTCAAAGAATGTGGTGTTAAGGTTTCGATCTGTTAGGAGTATTGTAATCCCAGCAGCTAAAACAGGTAATGAGAGGAGAAGTAGCACGGCGGTTACAAGGACGGATCATACGAATAGGGGTGTTTGGTATTGGGAGATGGCTGGAGGTTTCATATTAATAGTTGTGGTGATGAAATTGATTGCCCCTAGAATTGATGAGATACCTGCTAAGTGGAGGGAGAAAATTGTTAGGTCTACTGACGCTCCTGCGTGAGCTAGATTTCCCGCAAGGGGTGGGTATACTGTTCATCCTGTTCCGGCCCCGGCTTCAACACCAGAAGAAGCCAGTAGCAGCAGGAATGATGGGGGCAGTAATCAGAAGCTTATGTTATTTATTCGTGGGAATGCTATGTCGGGGGCTCCAATCATTAGTGGTACAAGTCAGTTTCCAAACCCTCCAATAAGAATGGGCATTACTATAAAGAAAATTATTACGAAGGCGTGAGCAGTAACGATTACATTGTAAATTTGGTCATCACCTAGAAGCGACCCGGGTTGGCTTAGTTCGGCCCGAATGAGGAGGCTTAAGGCGGTTCCTACTATTCCGGCCCAGGCACCAAATACAAGATAAAGGGTACCAATGTCTTTGTGGTTAGTAGAGAAGAATCAGCGCGTGATTGCCACAGGTAGGGTGGCCGAGTGCTTAGGCGGCGGGTTGTAGCCCCGAAGACAGAGGTTTAAATCCTCTTCCTATCAGCCCCGTGGTGAAGAACACATTGGATTGCAAATCCGAAGACGCAGACTAATACTCTGCCGGGGCTTTTTCCCGCCTCACTGAGGCAGGCGGCGGGAAAAAGTAGATGGATGCTCGCTGGCTTGAGCGCTTAGCTGTTAACTAAGATTTTGTAGGATCGAGGCCTTCCCATCTAGCAAGGCCTTAGCTTAATTAAAGCGCCTGATTTGCAATCAGGAGATGTAAGTTAATCTCTTGTAGGTCTTAATCAGGGACTAGAAGATTTTCACTTCTACTTAGAGCTTTGAAGGCTTTTGGTCTAATATTATCCTAAGTCCCTAGGTGGTTAGTATTAGGATAGCTGGGGTAATCGGCAGTAATCCTAGGGTAGACACGATAAATAAAGCCAGGGGTAAGGAGACTTGGGTTGTTTGGGTCCGCCAGGGGGTAGTTGAGTTGGTTGTATTGGGGGAGACGGTTAGTGTTATTGCGTAACATAGCCGTAAGTAGAAGTACAGGCTAATTAGTGCGGTCAGCGCTATGGCTGTGGCGAGGAGGGGAAGGTCTTGTTTTGCTAATTCTTGTAGAATTATTCATTTTGGCATAAATCCTGTGAGGGGCGGGAGGCCCCCTAGTGAGAGTAGGACCAGGGCAGTTGTTGATGCTAGCACGGGGCTTTTCGATCAGGTTGTTGCGAGTGTGCCAATTTTGGTCGTTAGTGACATCTTTAGGGTCAGGAACGCCGCGGAGGTTATGATAATATATGTTCCTAGTGCAATCAGGGTGAGTTGGGGGGCGTACTGGATTACAATAATTATCCACCCTATGTGGGCAATTGAAGAATAGGCTAGGACTTTCCGCAGCTGGGTTTGGTTTAGTCCCCCTCATCCGCCCACTAATGTGGACGCGGCTCCTAACAGTGTTAGCAGAAGCGGGTCAATGGTTTGTGCCGTTTGGACGATTAGTGCGAACGGGGCAAGCTTTTGTCAGGTGGATAGGATCAGGCCTGTAAGCAGATCTAATCCTTGCAGAACTTCTGGTATCCAGAAATGTACTGGTGCGAGTCCAATTTTAAGTGCCAGAGCGGCTACGAATATTGTGCTGGCGATAGGGTTTGACAGGTCGTTGATACTTCATTCCCCTGTTGTTCAGGCATTTGTTGTGCTCGCAAACAGAATTATTGCCGCTGCAGTGGCTTGGGTTAAGAAGTACTTTGTAGTTGCTTCTACCGCGCGGGGGTGGTGATGTTGCGCTATTAGGGGGGTGATTGCCAGTGTATTAATTTCCAGGCCTATTCAAGCCAGAAGTCAGTGAGAGCTAGCAAAGGTTAGAGTAGTTCCTAGTCCTAGGCTGGATAGTAGGATTGCAAGTACGTATGGGTTCATTGGCGGAGGAGGGATTTTAACCGTCATGTTCGGGGTATGGGCCCGAAAGCTTTATTAGCTGACCCCGCCATAGAAAGTGGTGTAAAGGAAGCACCAAGAGTTTTGATCTCTTGAGCATGGGTTCAATTCCCTTCTTTCTAGGAACTGAGGGGATTTTAACCCCTGTAAATCACTCTATCAAAGTGGTCCTTGGGTGCTCAGGCACAGTTCCCCAGTTACAGTTGTGGGGGCAGCCCCGCCAGTGCAATAGGCAGGGCGGTGTGTCATAGCACGAAGGCGAGTGTGAGGGGGAGGAAATTTTTTCAGACCAGGTGTATTAGTTGGTCATATCGGAATCGCGGGTACGAGGCTCGCACCCATAGGAACACGACAGAGAGGAGTGCGGCTTTGGTTATGAGGTTAATTGTTGCAAGTTCAGGGATGCTAGGGATATGTGAGGCTCCCAGGAATAATACGGCTGAGAGGGTATTTATTAGAAGGATGTTAGCATATTCGGCCAGGAAAAATAGGGCGAAGGGCCCCCCTGCATATTCTACATTGAAACCAGATACTAGTTCTGACTCCCCTTCTGTGAGGTCAAATGGTGCCCGGTTTGTCTCGGCTAGTGTTGAGATATATCACATTGCAGCTAGGGGCCAGGCGGGTACGAGCAATCAAATGCTTTCTTGGGTAACATTAAACGTCTGTAGGGTATACCCACCTGAAAAAATAATTACGGAGAGGAGGATTAGTCCTAGGCTAACTTCATAGGAAATTGTTTGGGCCACGGCCCGAAGGGCCCCAATTAATGCATATTTTGAATTAGATGCTCAGCCCGACCCAAGGATCGAGTACACTGCAAGGCTTGATAGGGCCAGGATGAATAAGATTCCTAAGTTAAGATCAGTCACTGGGTGGGGTATGGGTATTGGTGCCCATAGGGTCATGGCCAGGGTCAGTGCAAGTATTGGGGCGGCTAGGAATAGAAATGGAGATGATGTGGACGGGCGAACGGGTTCTTTAATGAAGAGTTTCACACCATCGGCGATGGGTTGTAGTAGTCCATAGGGTCCTACCACGTTTGGTCCTTTTCGCAGCTGTATATACCCCAGCACTTTTCGTTCAATTAGTGTAAGGAAGGCCACTGCCAGAAGTACCGGGACAATGTAGGCCAGGGGGTTGATGAGATGTGTAATCAAGATGTTTAGCATAAACTGGGAAGAGGATTTGAACCTCTGGCTAAAAGGGCTTAGGCCTTTCGCAATTTACCATGCTCTGCCACCCCAGTATGTCCTTATTTTGGCCGGCTGGGATTTTGGCTCTCCCTTTACTTTATTTATTTGTCTTCATAAATTAGGGGTGGGGCGTGCTTTAAGTATGGGCCCCTCTTTTCCGATCCTTTCGTACTAGGAAAAGTAGCGTTACAGATAGAAACTGACCTGGATTGCTCCGGTCTGAACTCAGATCACGTAGGACTTTAATCGTTGAACAAACGAACCCTTAATAGCGGCTGCACCATTAGGATGTCCTGATCCAACATCGAGGTCGTAAACCCCCTCGTCGATATGGACTCTGGGAGAGGATTGCGCTGTTATCCCTAGGGTAACTTGGTTCGTTGATCGGCTTTGTTGCCGGATCATGTTTGGTCAGATGTTCTGTGGCTTAGAGATGTCTCTCTTGGCTTTAGGAAATTTTCCCAGATCCACTTGGAGGCTTTTCTTTCCTCCGTGGTCGCCCCAACCGAAGGTAAAATATCATATTCCACAAGGTTTTTGCTTTTTATCAAGTTGCTTGACGTGGCTGAGTTTTGTACCTTAAGCTCCAAAGGGTCTTCTCGTCTTGTATTATTATACCCGCTTCTGCACGGGTAGATCAATTTCACTGACTTGAAAGGGGAGACAGTTAAGCCCTCGTTTAGCCATTCATACAGGTCTCTATTTAAAAGACAAGTGATTGCGCTACCTTTGCACGGTCAAAATACCGCGGCCGTTGAACTTGTGGTCACTGGGCAGGCTGGACCTCCTATACTTGGTTATGTTGCAGGAGGCGATGTTTTTGGTAAACAGGCGAGGCTTGCGTTTGCCGAGTTCCTTCCTTTTCTTTTAGTCTTTCCTTTAATGGCACTCCAGTGTGGGGGTAACGATGGCTTAATTGTGTGGTTTTCTTGGCTTTTTTGTAGTTCACATTGCTCTCTTGGGTTGAGTTCGTTAATTGCCAATGGTGGGTCCGATTTGGCTTACACTTGTGCTCGGAGAAGGGCAGGCCTTCTTGTTACTCATTTTAGCATAGTCTCTTCCATGTAGGCATGGATTGGCCTAATAGTACTTAGGGGAATAAGATTTTTTGTCAGGATAATAAACTTCTTTCTGTCTGAGCTTTAACGCTTTCTGTTTAGGTGGCTGCTTTTAGGCCCACTAGAACAGTATGTCTTATGTATTATGATCTTTATCCTCCTGTAAAGGTTGTGTCCTCTGTTAAAGGGGCTGTACCCCCTTCAACTAACTCTCGTGTATTTCTCTTAGTCTTATTTATATTTTGATTGGAGGAGTGCGAGGCTGAACTTCTATTCATTTCTTAGGCAACCAGCTATCACCAGGTTCGGTAGGTCTGTCACTTCTACCCGGAGTTCTTCCCACTCTTTTGCCACAGAGACGGGTTGGCCCTTAATAGGCTGTCTCGGGGTAGCTCACTTGGTTTCGGGGTTTCAAACTAAAGGTCTCTTTGCTTGGGTGTACTGGCTAAATCATGATGCAAAAGGTACAAGATTTAATCTTTGCTTTTTTGTGCTTATATGGGTTGTTTCACTTCTCTTTCAGCTTTCCCTTGCGGTACTATTTCTATTGCTTTGGTGGGACCTTTTCCGTCTCCCGTACTCAGGTAAAAGAATGGTTTAGTTTTTGGTGTTGGGCTTATTTTATTTTATTTACATTGTCTAGTTATTGGGTGGTCAAGCTAGCTGTTTGGCTCAGGGTGATCCAGTTTGCATGGATGTCTTCTCGGTGTAAGTGAGATGCTTGACTGACTCAGCCACGCCCTGGGTTTGATCCAAGTGCACCTTCCGGTACACTTACCGTGTTACGACTTGCCTCCCCTTGTCAGTGCTAATATATTAGGTATTCTTGATGCGTTTAGACAGGGGAGAGTGACGGGCGGTGTGTACGCGTCTCAGAGCCGGGTTCAAAGGGACACTCTATTTCCCTTTTACTATTAAATCCTCCTTCAAGCACTGTTTCATGGTGCATGTTCGTAATATTCTATAAATAGAAAATGTAGCCCATTTCTTCCCACCTCATACGCTACACCTCGACCTGACGTTCTGGGCTGTGCCCATCTTGCTTACTTTTATACCCTTCACAGGGTAAGCTGACGACGGCGGTATATAGGCTGGGGTGACTAGAAGTGGTGAGGTTAAACGGGGGTTATCGGTTCTAGAACAGGCTCCTCTAAGGGGGTCTGAGACACCGTCAGGTCCTTTGGGTTTTAAGCTAATGCTCGTAGTACCCTGGCGGACATCTAATTGTAGTTGGATGTCTGAGTTTACGGCTGAGCATAGTGGGGTATCTAATCCCAGTTTGTTTCTCAGCTTTCGTGGGGTCAGGTGGGTTTATTAAAGCTACTTTCGTATATAGGGCCTCGGACACCTAGAAGCGTATGACGGCCAAGGGGCCATTTGGCTTTATCTTATATTATCCTTAACCACCCTTTACGCCGTTATAATATCAACTAGGGCCTCTCGTCTAACCGCGGTGGCTGGCACGAGTTTTACCGGCCCTCTTAACGCTAACTGAGTCAAGTTTTCACTCATGGCTTAATGTTTATCACTGCTGAATTCCCTTGGGGGTGTGGCTTGGCTAGGCGTCTTGGGCTAATGTTTGTGCCTGATGCCCGCTCCTCGTCCCCGGGGAGGGGGATTGAGGGCATATTCACTGGGCTGCGGAGACTTGCATGTGTAAGTTGGGTTAGAGCTGACAGTAAGGTCGGGACCATGCCTTTGTGCACGCGGAGTTTCTTAGGACCCATCTTAGCATCTTCAGTGCTATGCTTTATATTAAGCTACGCTAGC